AGAAAAACTAAAAGAAAATTATGTATTGGTCCAGGCAAATCCATTGTACGTAAAATAAGAGAAAAATAAATCGAATTTTTTTTTCATGACCTTATTGACCCGACCAGGAAAAAATTTTTATGATATTTTCTAATGGAATTAAATCCGAAGGGGTGTGAATTGACGTAGGTACAATTATTGGACTAAGCTCATTCTTTATCCGAAAGAGTAGTTCGACACTCTATTTTTATATTTCGCAATAATTAGGGATATATTAAATTAAGCTGTCATTTTCACCAACCAATCAAATCAATGCAAAACTAAAGAAGCCTCGTTCCTTTAGATTAAAACGGAGCCTTAGTCGTTTTCAATTATTCTTTATTTAATCAAAATTTAATCAAAAGGTTTATTCATTTTTTATTTGAGGCGAATTAAAGACTGTTCGAATTGTATAATCGTCAATTACTGACATTGGTAAACGGCCTAAAGCAATTTGATTATAATTCAATTCGTGACGATCATAAGTAGAAAGCTCATATTCTTCAGTCATTGATAAACAATTTGTTGGGCAATACTCAACGCAGTTTCCACAAAATATACAGATTCCAAAATCAATACTGTAATTAAGCAATCGTTTCTTTCGAATATCGGTTTCCAATTTCCAATCAACAACCGGCAGATCTATAGGACATACACGAACACATACTTCACAAGCAATGCATTTATCAAATTCAAAATGAATTCGACCACGGAAACGCTCCGATGTGATTAATTTTTCATAAGGATATTGAATAGTTACGGGTAAACGATTTGCGTGGGATAAGGTGATCATGAAACTTTGGCCAATGTACCCCGCAGCTCGTATTGTTTGTTGACCATAATTCATGAATCCAGTTACCGTAGGGAACATATTGTGAATATTTATGAATAATTTTATGTTTGTTTCTTTCTCTTGTTTGAGACAAGTCATGAATATAGTATTACTTTACAGGGAAAGGAGTTGGAAAGAAGTTGTTAATAATAGATTACCAAGAGAGATAGGTAAAAGAAATTTCCACCCAAGATTTAATAGTTGGTCCATTCTTAACCTAGGTAAAGTCCATCTTGTTGTGATAGGAATAAAGAGGAACAAATAAGTTTTAGACAACGTAATAAAGATACCAATTGTCGTTCCAAAAACTCCACTGGCTTTATTTATTTCAAAAAGCTCAAGAACGGGTATGTATGGAATAGGGATATTCCAACCGCCCAAGTAAAGAACTGTTACAAATAATGAAGAAACTAATAGGTTTAGGTAGGACGCAACATAAAATAAACCAAATTTGATACCTGAATATTCGGTTTGATAACCGGCTACTAATTCTTCTTCTGCTTCTGGTAAATCAAAAGGTAATCTCTCGCATTCTGCTAGGGAAGAAATTAGAAAAACTATAAACCCTATAGGTTGACGCCACAAATTCCAACCCCAAAAACCATATTTTGACTGCGCCTCAATTATATCAACTGTACTTGAACTGTTAGATAATCATAGTCGATGATAACATCACTGTTCCCATCGCTATTACAGAACCGTATATGAGATTTTCACCTCATACGGCTCCTAGGGGGCCATAAATAAATCTAAGGACCGGATTGTATTATTTATCTTGATATGTTTGTAGGATAGATAGGATCAAAATCTATCGGACGGCCCCGAATTAGACCAGCGGAATTCTGTCTGTTATAATATTATATAATAATAAATATAATAATAAATAAAAAAATAATATTATATAATAATAAATATAATAATAAATAAAAAAAAGTACTTCTGAATTGATCTCATCCTTTAAGAATTTTAATCTTCTTTGTTGAGTAATAACTTAATCCTTCAATAAAATACTCCTTGTAGAAATATCAATAGATAGTTCAACCCATCGTTTTTGATTACGACAAAGAATTAGGGTTTAGGAATTAAATTATGACATGAATTCTATCTCTATGAATATGGATATAGACGAATGGGTATAGTAAAGAAAAAAAAATATCATTTTTATTGTATTTTTATTGTAATTGCATTTTTTCTATTTTTTTTTTTCGTTCCTATTCTTCTTTCTGAGAAAAAATAAAAAGGGGGGGGCTTATAAAGTAAAGGATTATTTCGTTCCTCATAGTCATTTCTTTAATCGGCGGATAGGAGCATACTCTGGATCGGAATTATGGGGAGTACGGCCTGATCATTTCTACCAATTTAAAGCCCCAATTAGTATTCTTTTTATATTATGTTATGCTGAATCTCCCTTGGGTAATTTACATAATCTCCATTACTAATCCTTTGTGTATCTTGGTGTTCCTAACCATCCACTCAGTTTTGCGCAATCCTCCATTATATTATGGTAATACATATCTCATGTATGGTAATACATACAAACGATAGTAAAAACTCAATACAGTTGATCTTTTGAGCCCGCTTCAAGCCAGGATGACTAATCAACCAATCTTGGGGTAAATGAATGGCTCCTTGTGCTTATATTTATTTTCGTTTTATTCTTGTACATAGGAAAGGAGACTCAATATTTTTCCTGCGAATATATAAGCTGTTTTTTTTCACTCATATAACTATCTAATTTAGTTCATCAATCTGAATAATGAATAAAAAAATGAAGATATCTATTCAATTAATTCAACCCCTTATCCTAGAAAGAAAAGGACGGGAAAAATTTTATGTTTCAACGAATCGCACGTAGAGATATTGATAACACACATAGAGTTAATGGTATTTCATAACTAATCGATTGAGCAGCAGCTCGTAGACCACCCAAAAAGGAATATTTATTATTTGATCCATATCCTGACATAAGAAGTCCAATGGGGGCAATACTTGAAATAGCAATCCATAAAAAAACCCCAATATTTAGATCAGCTAAAACAAGGTGAGAGTTAAAGGGAATTACTGAATAGCTTAGTAAAATTGATATGACTGCTATGGATGGTCCGATACTGAATAAACGAGTATCCCCTCTAGATGGAAGAAGATTCTCTTTGAAAAGTAGTTTTGTTCCATCTGCTAGAGCTTGAAGAATTCCCAAAGGACCGGCGTATTCAGGTCCAATACGTTGTTGTATCCCTGCGGATATTTCTCTTTCTAACCACACAATTACTAATACGCCTATTGTGATTCCCAATACAGGAGTAAAAATAGGGACAAGTGCCCATATAATTCCATAAACCTCCTTTACGTTTACGAATTCCAATCTGTAAAAAGAATTGATATCTTGTACTTCGGTTGTATCAATTATCATTTCAACGATCAACTTCTCCCATAATGATATCTATGCTACCTAATATTGTCATAATATCAGCCAATTTCATTCTTTTAACTAACTGAGGAAGAATTTGCAAATTGATAAAACCCGGTGGGTGAATTTTCCATCTCCAAGGAAAAGCGCTCTGATCCCCTATCAGAAAAATTCCTAATTCTCCCTTTGGGGCTTCGACTCTCACATAAAGTTCTTGTTTCGGCAATTCAAAGGTGGGAGAAGTTTTTTTACTAATGAATCGATATTCAAAATCATTCCATTCTGGATCTCTTTTTCTATCAAAACGTCGGATTTCAAAATTCTCATAGGGCCCCCCCGGAATTCCTTCCAGAGCCTGTTGAATAATTTTTATGGATTCTGTCATTTCGCCGATTCGGACTAAATAACGAGCTAACGAATCTCCTTCTTTTTGCCATTGGACTTCCCAATCAAATTCGTCGTAATATTCATAATGATCAACTTTACGAAGATCCCACTGTATCCCGGAAGCTCGTAGCATTGGTCCTGATAAACCCCAATTTATTGCTTCTTCTCCACCAATAATACCCACTCCTTCAACTCGCGCTAAAAAAATAGGATTTCGCGTAATAAGTTTTTGATATTCAGCAACCCCCGTTAAAAAATAATCGCAGAAATCCAAACATTTATCTATCCAGCCATGAGGTAGATCGGCCGCCACCCCTCCAATACGAAAATAATTATGCATCATTCTCATACCGGTAGCAGCTTCGAATAGATCATATACTAATTCTCTTTCTCTGAAAATATAGAAGAAAGGAGTCTGTGCACCAAGATCTGCCATAAAAGGACCAAGCCATAACAGATGAGAAGCTATACGACTCAACTCCAACATAATTACTCTGATATAGCTGGCTCTTTTAGGTACTTGAATATTTCCCAACTGTTCTGGTCCATTTACAGTTATTGCTTCTGTGAACATGGTAGCTAAATAATCCCAACGTGTTACATAAGGCAGATATTGTATAATTGTTCGGTTTTCCGCAATTTTTTCCATCCCCCTGTGTAAATAACCTAATATTGGTTCACAGTCAATAACATCTTCACCATCGAGAGTAACGATGAGTCGAAGAACACCATGCATTGATGGATGGTGGGGACCCATATTGACTATCATGAGATCTTTTCTTGTAACTGGTACATTCATAGGTTTTTCCTCGATTCATTTTTCCATAAATTAATGAAAACGAAAAGAAGTTCATCAAAATTCAAGATCTAATAAATCAAATAATTCAAAAATGACTCTTCAACTTAACAAGTTTTTGACTCTCGAATATCCAACCGATTAATTAATTCTTTATAATGTACTCTATTTTTCTTTGACAAATAAGACAACAGCCGTTGGCGTTTTCCTAGAATTTTCCGTAGACCTCTCTGAGATAAATAATCTTTTTTATGTAATTTCAAATGTGAAGTAAGTTTTTGTACCTTATTGGTGAAACTGACTACTTGAAATTCAACGGATCCCCTGTTTTGTTCTTTTTCTTCTTGTAAAATAATTGAAATGAATGAACTTTTTACCATAAAATCTTCTCCCCTTCCCCCCCTTTTTTTAATTTAAAGATATTTTTCCTTTTTTGAATTTAAAGGTATTTTTTATGTGTGCATCTTTTTGTTTTTATATACCAGTTTTCGATCGTGGATACATATGCATCCTTACCATACTAAAATGCTTACCATTATTGGTATCAAACCAATAGCGATTGGTACAAGTTAAGTTCTCGAATTTATAATTGGTCCAAAGCCAAAGAAACAAATTAAGAAACAAATTAAATTTAATTAGTTTATTTTTATCTCTATCAGGACGTTTGCTTTTATCATCCAAAACGTGACCATAGTTTTTTACGTTATTCTTATTGTAAAATTTTGTGTTTATATTTATATGAATACTATTTGTATATTTCAAATTGATTGTATATTTCGAATTGAAAAAAATTAGAATTCTCGACTCTTTACGATATCCAGGGGATGCAATATTTTCAGGAACGCGTAAATCATAATGATTTTTGTCTCTATTTCCAATCATCTTTTGATGTCTTGAAATGGATTCAGCAAAATGCTTCTTATCAACGCGGCTTTTTTGTTGGTAGCGTTGATTAATTCGGTGTTTATTCTTATGAATAAAGTAAAGGCTTTTTGTTAGATGCAGAATAAATTGTCCATCATTTTTTCCAGACAGACGGAGTGGTTCAATAATAAATATTCCCTTTTTCATCAATTCTATAAGGGTTAAATCTTTTTGGATCATCAGAATATCTAGACTCATTTCTCCCCTTTGAATAGAGGATATAATAATTTCTTTTGGATTCATTAGTTTAAGCAGAAGACAATATATTTTGATATTATTGATTATTCTTTGATTTAAAGAATCATCCCATCTTAATTGAAAACGTAAATACCGTTTTAGGAAGAAATCAAGCTCTGCTTCCGTGTTACTCTTGTATTTCTTTTTCTTTCTACGTTTTTTCATGTCTGAATCTGATTCCCCATAATCTTCTTCAATATCTTTTTCGTGGTTGGAGCAAACAACTGATCCAAGGGCCCCTTGGCCCTCGAATTCTTTTTCTTCTTGATTTTGATTCTCTAATTCAAGAGATTTTTTTTCATGCGATGATATAAAAAGACTCCCCTTTTTCTTTCTGTTGATGTTTTTATTTTTACTAACATTTCTATTAAAATTAAAAAAAATTAATTTGATTGGGATGATCCAGGGCTTAATCTTATATACACCGTAAAGTACCACAAATTTTTGAAATAGCCAAAGTTCCGGATTTGAGATGGAATGGTTTAGTATTTCTTTGTTCATCCCCATCCAATCAAACCAACCAAAAAAGGTTTTTTTTTGATTGGTTTGATTGGATGGGTTGATTTCTTGATCTTGATGAATTGTGAAATAAAAAAGATCTTTCGTATCAATTTTCTCAATTATTTGATAATTATTAATTCCAGTTTTAGTATTTTTATTACTCTTGTTTCCTGTATCGATCCAGGGCTTAATATCAACTTTCTTTCTAAAACAAAAATTGAGAATTCCCCAATCAAAATCTTTTTTATCCGGATTTTTCTCCATATCCATAATATCATCTTTTCCTAGATAATGATTGATAGGAATACCTTCCAGCATATAAAAGAAATTGCGTTTACGTGTGTTGTAATTATAAAAAACCTCTTGGTTATTAGTTATTTGTAATGGTGATTCATAAACGTATGAGTTCTTCTTATCTTCATAATTAATAGATTTATATGCTAAAAAATTATATTTATAGTGTTTTTTAAATTTTTCTTTTTGATTTAGTAATGAGTCTGCTTTAAAATGAAAATTCTTTTTTTTTTCGTAATGAATTAATTGGTCTTTTTCATATGAATCCCATTTGTTTAAATCTTTATTGTGAGTTATACAGTGTTGATTTATTTTATTTCGCCATTTTTGTATTATTAATCTGAACCATCTAATCTGAGATAAATCGTATTGATAATGATCCTTTAACCAAATTTTCGAGCGATTCATTACAAAATTTCTTTGTGTTCTAAAATAATCTTTTATTTGATTTCTAAGAAAAAGAGATGTTCGGTAATTTCTGTAATATTGAAGAACGGATCTTAACTTATCTAAGTATAAGTTAATAACTTGGTCTTGTGATAATTTGTAAAATACATATATTTGAGACAAGGAGGGTAAATTACAAAAAATCTTTGATTTCTTAATCTTATTAATCATATTACTATTAGAAAGTAACTTTATAGAAAGTAACTTTAAAATAGTCGAAATAAAACGAATTGTATTTGAATTTGTTTTATGAATTCTTTTCCTGAGAATATTAATAATACCTATACATAGAACGATAGCTATGCATATTTTTTCAATAAAAATTTTTATAAAATAATGTTCTTTACGGACTAATTGAGCATTTTTTATTTTTAATATTTGCCAAAAATTTTTTGAGGATCCTAATCTTTTGGCATCATAGCTTATTTTATTATTATTAGGACTAATATTTGTTTCTGAGATTAGAAATCTTTTTTTCTTGTCTTTTGGAATTTTTTCTATTTGATTTAGAATTGCACTTGTTCTATCAGTCAGATTTTTCATTTTTTTTTCCGTCAATGAATACCAATCCATAAGTCGAATTTGAACGGATGATTCGTTAATTATCTGATTAGTAATTATCGAATCTTTTTGAGTTTCATTCGATTCATATATTTC